ATGTTTCATTTCATCCGGGAAAAGCCATCTCTTTCTCAACAATGTCTTTGTCATTTGATCCAATAGTGTTCCGTTAGATAGGAACAGATTTGATAAATACTGATAACTCTCGGATAGAGTATTAGAACGGAAAGATCCATTAGATAATGAACTATTGGTTCTAAACCATCTCTGGCGATGAATCAACAATTCGAAGTGCTTTTCTTGCGTATTCTTTATGAACCAGCGTTTATATATAGATGTAGGAGGATTTGTTTGGGAAGCAATAAGCCCCTTTGACATCTCCTCATCTGCAAAGAATTCTCGACGTGAAAACACAGAGACAAAGGGCTGATCTTTGAATAGGGAAAGGAATGGATCCGCAGGGTCCCAAATGAATTGGCTTGTTCGAAAAAAGCCTTGTTCTTTGGAAGATCTATCTCGTGTCTGGTACTGCATGGTTCCACTCTGCAAGAACTCCGAATCATTCTCTTGAAGCTCATCCTCTTTATGATAAATGATCCGTTTGCCCCGAAATGACCCAGCCCAATAGGGAAATCCCAATTCAGTGGGCCTTTCGATACAATCAAATAGATTGCCATAAGGGCGCCATATTCTAGGAGCCCAAACTATGTGATTGAATAAATCCTCCTCTATCTGTTGCGGATCGAGGGCCCCTTCTTCAAACTCCGATTCGTATTTTTCATATAGAAATCTCTGATCAACGATAGAACAAGATCCATTTTGCATCATATCTAACTGATTCCTTGGTTCGGAACGAAGAAGCAATGTCACTCGATTATTATCAAACTGACTGCAATCTTTTTCTGTCCGTGAGGATCCCGCCAGAGCCAGAGCGCCTTCTACTTCTACTTCTAATAGTAATAATAGTAATAGGCCATGAACTAGATCAGAATCATTCTCAACGAATCCATAAGAAGTGATCCAATTTTTTTCATCGGGTCTGGATGAAGACCAAAGATCTTGAGCGACCGATCCGGCAGAACAACTCAAAAGATAAAGAAGTATCGTTAATTTCTTCATGCTCGTTCCAAGTTCGAAGTACCATTTGTACAAATAAGAATCCCCTCCCTTACATGATTTCTTCTTCATATAGATAGATATAGGATCTATGGGGCAATTACTTAGAAGTACATTTTGTGCAACAGCCCTTCCTATCTGATAGAAAAGGATCCCATGATCCTGAACTGATCTTATCTGGGATCGAAAATGCCAAGTTTTTCTATGAAGAGCTGATCTAATTGTATTAGTTTCTATAATGGATTTCTTCTGTGTAATACTAATTGATAGGGCCTCATTGATAAGTGCTACAAGATCTCGTGCATTGGAACCCATGGTTATGGACCCGAATCCAGTAGTATGGAACATCTTCTTTTCCAAGTGAAATCCCCTAGTATATGAAAGAATGAAAAAGTGCTTTCGTTGTTGTGGAAGAAGAAGCCTTCGTATCTTAATGCATGTATTTAATTTATTCGGAGCTATTAGAGCGGGATCCACTTTTTGGGGAATATGAGTCGAAGCAATAACAAGAATCTTTCCAGTGGAACATCTTTCACTGGAGAGATAGTTCTCTAATAGACCGAGGGATAAGTAATTCGACTCATTCACATGCAGATCATGAATGTTTGGAATCCATATTATGCAAGGAGACATTGCTTTTGCTAATTCGAATTGAAGGGTGATCTCAAATCGGTCTATTTTCGGCGTCATATACATAGTTAGCACATTCGTCATAGTTAGCAGCTCCATATCAATATCAAGGTCATCATCACTATCATCAATACCATCACTATCATCAATATCGTCACTATCATCAATATCGTCACTATCATCAATATCGTCACTATCATCAATATCGATATCATCAATAAGATAATCTTTAGGCTTGTCGTCCAGGAACTTGTTCGGAAATACCGTAATGAAAGGAACATAGGAGTTTGTCGCTAGGTATTTGACCAAACAGGATCGTCCAGTTCCTATAGAACCTATCACTAAAATACCTCTAGAAGGGGATAGGGCTAAGCGGAGCGAAAAGGGTTTTCCATGAGGAGATGGGGAATGAAAACTATTAGCCCCACACGAGGTTTGTGAATAAGTGATTGTCTGATAATGAGCAAGGAATATCCGTCTTTCTGCTAAACAGGATCTATTGAACTCATAATTCATTAGATCCTTTTGATGAATGTCAACTAAGTATCGTAAGGAAATTGATCCCGGTTGTTCAATCATTTGATAACCAGAGTCATTCTTTGATAAATGATCACTATGAGTCAGACTCAATAGAATTTGATCAATCCCTTTTTCTGTCGTTAAGGTGGAGAACTGAACCAAGAATTCTCTTTCTTCATCATCAATCGAATCACTGTTCGCGACCCAGAATTCTATTTTCTCATCAATCCAATCACCGTTCACGTTTTTTCTTTTTCTTATCAATGAATAGATCTCTTTACTTGTACGACTTAGATGTCTCGTATTTCTCGAAAAAATGATTCGATTGATG